CCTTTTCCATGAATGGGTATCGAAGATACAAACCCCCCCTTCCCGCGGTATGGGGCTACAAATCAAACTGACCTATAGGTAAGAGCCAGATTCGACTATTTCTTCCTCTTCTTAATAGCCACCCGAACCCGGAATTGTCTTATGAATCATCAATCAGATGATTCCTTTTGAAATCACTGTGGAAGAGCGAACGAGCCCCACTAGTTGATAGAGCTATCTTCTCGTTCGATCAAGTATTATGATACTTGGATCTTATCCGTGATATTGAGAAAGGATCCATAAAAATCTCTATGGATTTTCCCAATTTCATTTTGTGTTTTGTGTATAGTAAAATACTACAGTATATAACATAGATAGTTATATTTATATATAACAACATAGATTTATTATTTATATATAACTATCACTAAAACTACTACAGTACACTACCCTATATAACATTACTTTTCTTTATTGGATTGTTTTTTGTTTGTTATTGTCTCCTTTTTCCGAAGTTCTATTTCCTTCGGATAAATCGAAAACCCCAGAGTATACCTTTTTTTGAGGGCGGAACAAAAAAAGAAATTTCGAAAATTTCCCCCTTTCCTCTTTCCCTTTATCCGTCAGAAGAAAAAAAATTCGCTCTTTATTTTTGTTCTTATCTCTAAAAGAAATCGAAATTAAATAAAATAGGAAATTGGGGTTTAAAATGAAAGTTGTTTTCTCGTATTCGTTCTCCGTTGCATTGGCGGAACAAAAATATCTGATATATCGATGTGGAAATTTTAGGCACATGAAATGGAGCGATGATCTGATATCCATATCGAAATCCTATATAGATAGAAATGGGTCCTTTTTTATGTTATGGAATCATAAAAAAAGAAAGATATTGAAATAGATTTGTGATTCGAAAGAAATACTTTTCGGTGGAAGAAAGGAATAGTGATTTATTCCTATGGAGCATTTATGAACAAACAAGAGAAGAGGATTCAATCGGAAATATCGACAAATTCGTGCGCGGTCCAAGGAACTAAAAAAGCTCGCCCGCTTTCGACAACTTTATCTGTATCGACTATTTTTTAATATCAGAATAGATGATATATTCATGATTCAATGGGTCAGGTCCACTTACTTTTTCTTTTCTTGATTTCGAATTTTTCCGATATGTTTTATTGAGAAGTAGGAAGACTTTTGTTTAGTGGTTCATAACCCCGGTCGGGTATCCATAATAGGTCGATGTACCAGGGCTAAAAGAAAATAGGAATAGGATAATAATAATAATGAAACGAAAAATGGGGAGAAGTATAACCTGTAGTGACATAGCAATCCTCTTAATCGAATTCTAATTAATGTGATTACTTATTATCTTATCCTAATGAATCCCAATGAACCCATCTTAATGAACAAACATTTCGTTTGAATGAATAAACGTTCAACTTGAATTCATTCGACTGAAAAATTCATCATCATCATGCGGGCTTATTTTTTCTAAAATAAGTGATTTTCTTTAGGAAAGATAAGCGGGAATAAAGATAAAAAATGTATTTTGTATTATCTGCTAAAAAGTCTAAGATTTTGGACCGCGGAATTTTTTTGAAAAGCCCTTTATCGGATTTGAACCGACGACTTACGTCTTACCATGGCGTTACTCTACCGCTGAGTTAAAAGGGCCCATTATCTAAAATTTAGAAAAAGCCATTGGTTGTTATGAGTCTACTGCATTACCTATGTAGATACTATATATATTATCTATATATCTATATATATAGATACAGTAAGATATAGATACATGTATGAATAGGGGATCATTCAGGAAAATAATAATAAATGGAATTTACCCCGGAAGTTCAAGTTCTATAGTAAAAAAAAGTAATCCAATTCGGATTTTTTTAATAGCAGCCGTGCTATGAATTCTTTCACGGCCATCCTAATTTCTTTTATTCCTCTATCCTATCAAGAAGAGATTTACTTATTTATACGTGTACTAATCTAACATAGATCCAAGAATATATTTCATTGAATCCCTTCCTAGATTTCTACATAATGATTTTGAATTAATCAAAACAAAAATGCTATCGTTTTTGAATGAATTTTCCGTCTTAAGAGTGAGATAGAAATCAGCATATTCAATCCGAGTGATGAGTTAATTAAAATTAATGAGTTAAAATGGAATAAATAAAATAGAATTTGACATTTCATCTTTTTCTGTCTGTCGGACAAATCAATCCCTAAAAGACCATATAACTTTGTTATATGATGTTCATAAATGACAAATATCGAGTCATTATATTGACAATTCCAAAAAACTGAGCATACTATGATCGTAGTATGATGGCGGTCGGGCAGGTATGCCCCTATCGTCTAGTGGTCAGGACATCTCTCTTTCAAGGAGGCAGCGGGGATTCGACTTCCCCTGGGGGTAAGGTTCCACGAAAAGAAGTAAATCGTGGATTATCAATAAACCTCGAATTTCTTCTTCCGGGGTCGATGCCCGAGCGGTTAATGGGGACGGACTGTAAATTCGTTGACGATATGTCTACGCTGGTTCAAATCCAGCTCGGCCCACTAATTCGCCATTCCCATAAGAATGATGTAACCAAATGGATTTGTCCTCTAGAAGTGCCCGATAGCCAAAAGGGGACAAAATTTGTCTGTAACATCCCCCTTTTTTTGATTTCTACCGTGTTTGGATCTGGTTATTGGTAATAACCACAGGATTCCTAGGAATCCTGTCATTCTCACTCTAGTTTCTATCCATGTGCAGTATTTCAAATAGCCGTCTTTGTCTTTATTATAAGAAAAACTATTTGTCTTTATTATAAGAAAAACTATTTGAAATATAAATGATTCAAATGAAATTAAAAAAAAAATAGTAGATATCCTGTAAAACTCACCCCGGGATTCTGGGATTGTAGTTCAATCGGTCAGAGCACCGCCCTGTCAAGGCGGAAGCTGCGGGTTCGAGCCCCGTCAGTCCCGACATCGGATCCGGCGCGGTGAATCCATCCATTTTTTTTTCTCTATTTTCTGTGAAGAGAGGGGGCGCAAGGCGGGATCCTGTCACCTGAAGGATCCTGAACTTCTTTGTTTGATTCGAATTCGAATCAAACAAAGAAGTTCAATTACTTTAATATTGATTGACGGGGAAGAGACATGTGTAGTTGGAGGTATCGCCGTACTCATGACCAGTTTCACTTTTTTGATTACTCCCGATCAATGAAATAGAATAAAGTATCCATATGCTTCCAAGGGTACATATCAAAAAAACGGTATTTGTTACGATACACAATAAAATTCATGGAGTTACCCGACTGGGACATTTTTTCGACGAAAACCCCTTTTCTAGCTTCTAGTTCCCATTTTTTGTGGAACCTTACTTAATTAATAATTGAAAACAATCTATCTATCTCATCCAAATTGCATGTCGAAGTTGGGTGTACGTATCCCAGTTCCAATCCAAGGAAGAAAAAAGTTACTAACTAAAACCTAAACTAAAATAGTGAATTTGTCGGAATATTCGATTTTTTATACCTGTAATCCGCCTTTATTACATTTATCGGTTATCTAAGAGGATTGGACCACGAAAAAAACACTTTGTTTCGAACTCGTCCCTTTTCCATTTGACTCCTACTATTTAGGTATGCGGCCAATGGAATATCGCACCGGTCAGACGGCACTCCGTCTTAGATTAGATGATTGTTATAAGGACCGCGATTGGTCGTTTCTATAAAATTAAGAAATAAAGATCAAAGTATAGAGTGGAAAAATAGGAGAAATTCGATGGGATTCGAGATTGGATTGGCGATTCCACTTTTTATATGGATAAAAGGTCCTCTTATGTTATACTATTCAATTTTCGACGATGAATCCATTTAATAGATCAGATATTGTTATTCGTAATATGAATCCGATTCATTATCATCAAGATGCAATCCACCTATTGCGTTTATATTACAGAAGAAATACTTTCTTCTATGGGATTAGATCCCGCGTTATTGCGAAGCAAAAACCGATGAGATTATGGAAGTTAATATTCTCGCATTTATTGCTACTGTGCTATTCATTCTAGTTCCTACTGCTTTTTTACTTATCATCTACGTAAAAACGGTTAGTCAAAATGATTAATTTGACTCAAACTTTGAATTATTAGCTCCTCATAAGAATAAAAGAAGAAATTTAAACGAAATAAGCAGGACGGAACTAACAATCTAAGTACACTAATGGATAGTGTGGTAGAAAAGTTCATATAGTCCTTTCTACTACACTATCTGTTAGTATATTCTATACAGTCATATTATATAAAGATATGGTCTCGATATATGTACATGCGAATTAGGTACATATACTGACATGTATATTACATATATGATATGTACATAGAAACAACACCCCAATTCTATCTCTTCAATATACCCATTGTGTTGATTTTGATCGATCGGAAATCGTCGAAGTTCAACTCCTCTAATGCCTAGATTTCTGATTAGTCTCAGCACGGATCTCGGGGTCTCTCGAAACAATCAATGAGGAAAGGAAGGGTTGTATGGTTATATATTACCAAAAAAGTTTTTTTCGCATTCCAGTAATTCGATTGAGCTGTTAACACACGATCCAAGGGGTTATATAATAACTTCTTCGGGTTTGGAAAAGCAGAAGTAAACCTCGCAAATTTTTCATGCTTGAACCACGATATGAGATTAGTTGTGCGTTAAAAAATAAAGCATAAAAAAAAATTCGTAGGAGTATAAACGGTAAATAGGCGCGGCTCACCCAACACAGCAACATCTTTTTATGCATAGTAGTTTGCAATATTTCGGAATAGGAAGACTTCGGTAGGAAAAATTTCCTATTCTTTGTATTACTTTTACTATTACTATTATTAATATTAATTTAAGTTTATAAATACGAGTAATATCGGAATCCAATTATTTCCATATTTGTTTGATCTAAAGGTTCTCATTCATATATTACCGTCTTCCAATAAAATTTCTTTGGAAAATCGAAATTAAAAAAAAACAACAAAACCCTTCTCATAACGATCTATTCCAAATTGATACAGTTCAATTATTCAACTTAACTTTATTAATAGTGCCGCTAGAGTCCACTTCTTCCCCATACTACAAGCGAAAGGGAAAAGGTAAAGACTACCATTAAAGCAGCCCAAGCGAGACTTACTATATCCATGCCAATTATGTCCCCTATCTTTATGAAAATGAAGGAATTATTCCATTATTGATAACTAATAATAGCGAAATCTGTGGGGAAGAGTCAAAATGTCTGACCTAATTGATGAACTAATACAAAAAATGTATTCTTAACAAGATTTCTTGTGATTTGATTTCTGGTAGAATCAGAAAGTATTAAGCATAAAGAAGATATACAACTATTTCGGAAGTCTTAAGGAAATGGTTATTAATGGAACATGTAGGAAAAATCCATTGTTTGTTTTGTTGCCTTTCATAAGAACATAAAAAAAATGCAAGTCTTTTATGGAACCTCCAGATTGTATAAATCTAGTATGAACAGCCCTTATACCTATATATGCATATGACTACACTTCCGCCGGGGCCGGGCAATATTTTTTTTACTTCTATTTTGGCGGTAAGGGGTTTTATATCTTTTGTTGATCAGGCGACACCCGGATTTGAACTGGGGAAAAAGGGATTTGCAGTCCCCCGCCTTACCACTCGGCCATGCCGCCAAAACGATACAAACAAAATCGATATAGATGGAAATCTTCTTTTGGAGGATTTATTAAACCCTTCCTTTTCTCTCTGATTTGAATTGGATCTTACGGTTTCTTTATCCTTTTCAAAAAGGACAAAATCCTTCTGTTTTAGATCTAGTGGATCTCTTGATTGTATAGCCTTTCAAAACGGACATACAGCACTTAACTTAATATAATCTGATATAATCAGAATTTGAGCGATTCTTAATCGAATAATAACTTCTCCTTTCTTTTTTCTATTCAAAAAAGCGGATTCCCAATCACAGAATCAAAAAAATAAGGAAAAATGGGAACTATGAACTATTCACCGAGAATTCATGAACGGCTTTTGTATTTTGATTTGCCATTCTTTCTTTTTCTTAAAGAAAAAAGAAAAGAAAGCGGATATCCGACTAATTCGTATCAATTATTTTCAATAAGAAATCTTTTTCCATTTCAATTATAACAAAAATTATGTGTTTATGTAAACCCTAGAACATACATTATCACACGGACATCCAGTCGGTGCCTTGTCCGGGCATCCCCTCTTATATCTTATAGTGAATAGTCGTGCTTGTTGAATATTGCATTCAATATTTTTTTTTTGAATGAATTGAATTGAAATTTGATCAAAAGATATAGCATCACCTCTGTTGCTGCAAATGGAATTGCGATAAAAGATGGGATATGCAGATAGGGAAATAGCCACATGTATATATGTATTAATAAGTATAAATCAAACTCTTCTTACGCACTTCAATCGTATTTTACTAATTTCAAAAGAGACAAAAATGCCCCCTTTCTTTGCCATTTTTTTTTGAACAATGGAATTAATGAAATAAGTTAAGTGTTAAAATCAATTCGACACTCTATTATCCTATCTTTATCTCATTCCTAGAGAATGGATCAAATCCCGAATCTATTTCAACTACCCAACCTGATAATAATATCCTAATGATAGGTACAAATGGGATCTTTTTTTTATCTTCTATATAGGACTCCATAAGTTGAAGTGATGGAGTTTTGTTTCCAGGAATGTTTTATTAATTCATTCCTATTTGTATCCTTCGCAAATTGCAATTTTATATGAAAATTTCTCTTTATTCCCCCCCCTCCCACACACACATACCAATACGTATTTCATATATAGGAAATTCTATACAATTTCATGCGATTCAGTAAAAAGAATATACATTCCATGATTGCTCGGTCGACCCATATGGGTCGATGAAGAGTGGGCCAATAGTGGGATTTTCGAAAAACGGGAAAATGAATTAAGATGCTACGGGATAGAAATGAGGGAATGTCTACAATACCAGGGTTTAGCCAGATACAATTTGAGGGATTTTGTAGGTTCATTGATTGGGGCTTGGCCGAAGAACTTCATAAGTTTCCAAAAATTGAAGATACAGACCAAGAAATGGAATTTCAATTATTTGTAGAAACATATCAATTGGCAGAACCTTTGATAAAAGAGAGAGATGCTGTGTATGAATCACTCACATATTCTTCTGAATTGTATGTACCCGCAGGATTGATTTGGAAGCCCGGTAAAGATATGCAAGAACAGACCATATTCATTGGAAATATTCCTCTAATGAATTCCTTGGGAATCTCCATAGTAAATGGAATATACAGAATTGTGATCAATCAAATATTGCAAAGTCCCGGCATTTATTATCGTTCAGAATTGGACCATAAAGGAATTTTTATCTATACCGGGACTATAATATCAGATTGGGGAGGAAGATCAGAATTAGAGATTGATAGAAAAGCAAGAATATGGGCTCGTGTGAGTAGGAAACAAAAAATATCTA